GTATGTCTGGCGGAGATCATATTCACGCTGGTACAGTAGTGGGTAAACTGGAAGGGGAACGTGAGATGACTTTGGGTTTTGTTGATTTGTTACGTGATGATTTTATTGAAAAAGATCGAAGTCGTGGTATTTTTTTCACTCAAGACTGGGTATCTATGCCAGGTGTTCTGCCCGTGGCTTCAGGGGGTATTCATGTTTGGCATATGCCTGCCCTAACCGAAATCTTTGGGGATGATTCCGTACTACAGTTTGGTGGAGGAACTTTAGGGCACCCTTGGGGAAATGCACCCGGTGCAGTAGCTAATCGGGTGTCTTTAGAAGCATGTGTACAAGCTCGTAATGAGGGACGTGATCTTGCTCGTGAAGGTAATGAGATTATTCGTGAAGCTGCCAAATGGAGTCCTGAGCTAGCCGCTGCTTGTGAAGTATGGAAAGAGATCAAATTCGAGTTCGAACCAGTGGATAAGCTAGATAAAGAGACAAAATAAGCGCGTATAATTTAGCAATTCCTGTTTGTTCTCCTAATTGATTGCAATGAAACTTGGCCCAATCTTTCTTTTCCTCAAAAAAAGAAAGATTGGGCCGAATAAAAAGAAAGACATCTTATACTAATCCTATAATACTATTCCTATAATACTATGAACTATGAGGGTCTTTGTGTATTTTTGCATATATCTTTTATATGTACAGACCTTAAAATAGATATACAATACGATATACAAGTATATACAAAATATAAACATAAGAAGATAAGATCGAAGGAAGACTAAACAACTTATCTATTCTATTCTTTATTGTTGGATCCATAGGCTGGGATCCTTGGGATTGGATTGGTGGATAATTTTATATTCCTTAGTTTCAGGCCATAGATCAAGCCAAGGGAAGGATCCCTTCTACCCCTATCCTGTATATTGTCTTTTTCGTTCCCTGTTGTAATAGAAACTCATTTTCTTATTTGACTATATGACACGAGATTCTACGAGACGAGAATTCATTTTGAATTTATGGGAAGAAACAACTATGTATCTTTTTGATGAGAATTGAAAGTTTTACATGAGAGAAACCTGTCTTTATATATCTTTTTTTGAGGAAAAGATTCTATCATAAGATTGAAATGATTCACCAGATTCCTCAAAAGGAGATCTTTTCAAGACTCGCTCGTTTTTCATTAACAATCTTAATGATTGGAGCATAATCATATGCTTCATTTGAATTCTGATGAGAAAGAAAAAAGAAAGAAAAAAGAAATAGGAAAATGATTTTTTCTTCATCGAATGACTATTCATCTATTAGTATTAGGTTTTCATAAAATAGGGGGGGGCGGAAAGAATCTATGGAAAAATGTTGGTTCAATTCGATGTTGTCTAACAAGAAGTTAGAACATAGGTGTGGATTAAGTAAATCAATGGATAGTCTTGATGCTCTTGGACATACCAGTGGAAGTGAAGAAACTATTCTAAATGATGCGGAGAAAAATATTACTAGTTGGCACAGTTCTAGTTTCAGTAATATTAATTATCTAAATTATTTATTTGATAGCAGGAATTTTTGGAGTTTGATCTCTGATCATACTTTTTTAGTTAGAAAGAGTAATGGTGACACTTATTCTGTATATTTTGATATTGAAAATCAGATTTTTGATATTGACAATGCTAGTTCTTCTTTGAGTGAACTAGAGATTCTTTTTCCTAGTTATTTGAATAGTGGATCTAATAGTAGTAATTACTACTATTATTATTCCATGTATGATACTCAATCTAATTGGAATAATCACATTAATAGTTGCATTGATAGTTATCTTCGTTTTGAAATCAGTCTTAAGAGTGACATTTACAGTGGTATCGACAGTTACATTTCTAGTTTCATTTGTACGGAAAGTATAAGTAGTATTGAAAGTGGAAATTCTAGTATCAAAACTAGTATCAGTTATTTCAATAAAAGAGAAAGATCTAATGATTTCGATATAAAGACAAAATACAAGAAGTTATGGGTTCAATGTGAGAATTGTTATGGATTAAATTATAAAAAATTTTTTAGTTCAAAAATGAATATTTGTGAACACTGCGGATATCATTTGAAAATGAGTAGTTCAGATAGAATTGAACTCTTTATTGATCCTGGCACTTGGGAGCCTATGGATGAAGATATGGTCTCTATGGACCCCATTGAATTTCATTCAGAGGAGGAACCTTATATAGATCGCATCTCTTTTTATCAAAGAAAAACGGGTTTAACTGAAGCTGTTCAAACGGGCGTAGGTCAATTAAATAGTATTCCCATAGCAATTGGAGTTATGGATTTTCAGTTTATGGGAGGTAGTATGGGATCTGTAGTAGGTGAGAAAATCACCCGTTTGATCGAGTATGCTACTAATCGATCTCTACCTGTCATTATTGTGTGTGCTTCTGGAGGAGCACGCATGCAAGAAGGGAGTTTGAGCTTGATGCAAATGGCTAAAATATCTTCTGCTTCATATGATTATCAATCAAAGAAAAAGTTATTCTATGTATCAATCCTTACATCTCCTACAACTGGCGGAGTTACAGCAAGTTTTGGTATGTTGGGAGATATCATTATTGCTGAACCTAATGCCTACATTGCTTTTGCGGGTAAAAGAGTAATTGAACAAACATTGAAAAATACAGTACCCGACGGTTCACAAGCGGCTGAGTATTTATTCCATAAGGGCTTATTCGACCCAATTGTACCACGTAATCCTTTAAAAGGTGTTCTGAATGAGTTATTTCAGCTACATGGTTTCCTTCCCTTGAATCAAGATTAAAAAAAGATTTTAAAAAAGATTGAAATTCTTCATTTTCAAATGGAAGTATAGCACTAGCTTCAGTTCTTTTTCTTTGTAGCGAATAAGCATTTAGTTCATTCTAATGAAAAAAACAAAACTAAGAAGATGGTGTTTTCTTTGGGTACATCAGTGATAAGTGTAGTAAGAGTCAAAAGTTTTGGATAATGACTTTTTGCCCCGGATCCTTTTTTTATTCTACCTCTCTTCCTGATTAGGAATAAGCATCCCTCTATCGACAAGATAAAAAAGAATTTCTTTCTCCTTCCGAGAAATCCGGGAAAGAAAAATAAAATATGAAATAAAAAGAAAGAAGAAATCTCAAATCAAATAAAGAAAATAGAAATATTCAAATAACAAATAAGAAGAATATAGAAGTTGTTTCTATTTAGCGAGAACCCCCGTTTTTCACTAGGAATCCCTTTTTGTTGAATAAGATTGGTTAAAGTCGGGAACTCATAAGAAACTCTTTTCTATCTTTCCTTTCAAAACAAAAAAGGTGTTTTGAAAGGAAAGATAGAAAGACGATGAAGATAAGGATGGGAGAAGAAGAATCCAATTTATGAAAGCGGATTCTCATACATATTCGTGTAGAAAGAGGAATAGGTACACTTCATTTAGTTCTACATTCGTTATTTATTCTAAAATACTTCATATTAAGATTATCTTAATATTCTTTCTAATAGATAGACTTATCATAAGATATCTTTATAATTAGAATTTAGAATTATAATAGGTACAAATATGAAATCGAGGTACCCATTCTATGATAGATTTGAACTTTCCCTCTATTTTTGTTCCTTTAGTGGGCCTAGTCTTTCCGGCAATCGCAATGGCTTCTTTATCTCTTTATGTCCAAAGAAATAAGATTGTTTAAATACGATGGGACCAAATCTCATCAATTTCTTTCAACACTGGATCATCATACAGATACTCTTTTAATGTAATATGGTAGGATATATGATATGTGGCCTTTCCGAAAACAAATAGTTGTTTTGTTATGTATGCCGATGCATAATATACGCATTAATGCGTGTATATGCGATTATAGCTTAATCAATGAAATGATTAAATTCAAAATGATCATCAGCAAATCTTTTTTGAAAAAGATTTGAAATAGAAACTCAATGTATCTAACCAATTATTCCTAAAGGTTCCCGTCGGAATGCTGCTAGTTGATGAAAGTTACTTCGGGATCAAGCAATAAAAATCGAGTCAAATCCATTTGAGTTATTCTCTCAATTCCAATCGAATGCAACTGGATCTAGTATAGTATGAACTGGCGATCAGAACATATATGGATAGAACTTATAACGGGGTCTCGAAAAACAAGTAATTTTTGCTGGGCCTGTATCCTTTTTTTAGGTTCACTAGGATTCTTAGTGGTTGGAACTTCCAGTTATCTTGGTAAAAATCTGATATCCGTATTTCCGTCTCAGCAAATTCTTTTTTTCCCACAAGGGATCGTGATGTCTTTCTATGGGATCGCAGGTCTATTCATTAGTTCTTATTTGTGGTGCACAATTTCATGGAATGTAGGTAGTGGTTATGACCGATTTGATAGAAAAGAAGGGATAATGTCCCTTTTTCGTTGGGGATTTCCTGGAAGAAATCGTCGTATCTTCCTTCGTTTCTTTCTGAAAGATATCCAATCAATCAGAATGGAGGTGAGAGAGGGTCTTTTTCCTCGCCGTGTCCTTTATATGGAAATCAGGGGCCAAGGAGCCATTCCCTTGACCCGTACTGATGAGAATTTGACTCCACGAGAAATTGAACAAAAAGCTGCCGAATTGGCCTATTTCTTGCGCGTACCCATTGAAGTATTTTGAAATGAACTGAAGAAGAAATCTCAGCATGGGAGAAGGAACTTAATACATCTCAAAAGCAGGAGGACGTATATGGACTAAGAAAATATAATAGAACTAATGAAATAAAATAGATTAAGGAGAATAGAAACTATTTGTACACAAAAACTATTTTGTATACACATGGCGTCCAGCTTCATTCTTTATACTAGTAAAAAGAAAAGAGTCTAATAAGTATAGATTCATCAAATATCCTAACATTTCTTTTCTTTTCGTAAAACATAATTCCTCTTTTTAGGCCTTTGAATTGATACCCTATCCCCGCGCTGCGGTTAGACAGTGAAATCTTTCGAAATAGAAAGAAAAGAATTAAAGGATCCGGTAGGTTTCGTCTTTAAATCCAAATTAGATTCGTTAGTTCAAATGGGTTTTCGAGTCTTCATCGAAAGGAAGAAATGAAGAGGAAATCGGTTACAATTTGCCTAATTGAGATCTCTGGAATATGGAAAGAATATTTACTTCTTTTTTTTTTCATTCGAAAAGGGCCCTTCTTCTATGTCTTCTATGTTCTATTCTAGATCCAAAGACTCAATTCTTACACAAAAACAAAAATAGGAAAAGAACCATAGGTTCGATACCTTGTTCTTGTTAGAGTTATAGGCTCTTGTTATATAATTCGTGCTTCATAGAAATCTCAGATAGAATCGACGAATGAAACAGGTTCATTAACAATTCACATCACGGATACAGAATGAAAAAAAAGAAAGCATTGGCTTCCCTCCCATATCTTGTGTCTATACTCTTTTTGCCCTGGTGGGTTTCTCTCTCATTTAAGAAATGTCTAGAAACTTGGGTTCTTAATTGGTGGAATACCAGGCAATCCGAAATCCTTTTGAATGATATTCAAGAGAAAAATGTTCTAGAAAGATTTATGGAATTAGAAGAACTATTCCTGTTGGACGAGATGATAAAGGAGTACTCGGAGACACATATGCAAAGGCTTCATATAGGAATGCACAAGGAAACAATACAATTGGTCCAAAGACACAATGAATCTCATTTCCATATCATTTTGCATTTCTCTACAAATCTAATCTGTTTCGCTATTCTAAGTGGTTATTTTTTTCTGGGTAATGAAGAACTTTTCATTCTAAATTCTTGGATTCAGGAATTTCTCTATAACTTAAGTGATACAATCAAAGCTTTTTCGATTCTTTTAGTTACTGATTTATGGATCGGATTTCACTCGACCCATGGTTGGGAACTAATGATTGGTTCGATCTACAACGATTTTGGATTGGCTCAGAATGATCAGATTATATCTGGTCTTGTTTCCACTTTTCCAGTGATTCTAGATACAATTGTGAAATATTGGATCTTCCATTTTTTAAATCGTGTATCTCCTTCGCTTGTAGTAATTTATCATTCAATGAATGAATAATTCATTAGATCTTTTGATATCAATAAAATCAGAATCTTTCTTCATGTATAAATAAATCATTTTTCATCTTACTTATTCTTTATACTTCTACCTTTTCAATTCAAGGTATTCATACTATATTCCACCAGTACAATTCTTTCAGTACAATCAATACAATGGCAAACTTGTGGATAGGGAATTCTACTAGTTACCTATCAAATTTATTGTAGAAATTCCGGGGATCAATGATTGGACCATGCAAAATAGAAAGACTTTTTCTTGGGTAAAAGAACAGATGACTCGATCCATTTATGTATCGATCATGATATATGCAATAACTCGAGCATCTATTTCAAATGCATATCCCATTTTTGCGCAGCAGGGTTATGAAAATCCACGAGAAGCAACTGGGCGAATTGTATGTGCCAATTGCCATTTAGCTAATAAGCCCGTGGATATTGAAGTTCCACAAGCTGTGCTTCCTGATACTGTATTTGAAGCAGTTGTTCGAATTCCTTATGATATGCAACTTAAACAAGTTCTTGCTAATGGTAAAAAGGGAGCTTTGAATGTAGGAGCTGTTCTTATTTTACCTGAGGGATTCGAATTAGCCCCCCCCGATCGTATTTCTCCCGAAATGAAAGAAAAGATGGGCAATCTTTCTTTTCAGTGTTATCGTCCTAATAAAAGAAATATTCTTGTGATAGGTCCTGTTCCCGGTCAGAAATATAGTGAAATCGTATTTCCTATTCTTTCCCCCGACCCTGCTACGAAAAAAGACGTTCACTTCTTAAAATATCCCATATATGTAGGTGGGAACAGGGGAAGGGGTCAGATTTATCCTGATGGTAGCAAGAGTAACAATACAGTTTATAATGCTACATCTGCTGGTATAGTAAGCAGAATAGCACGTAAAGAAAAGGGGGGATATGAAATAACCATAGTTGATGCTTCAGAAGGACGTCAAGTGGTTGATATTATACCTCCAGGACCAGAACTTCTTGTTTCAGAAGGTGAATCCATCAAGCTTGATCAACCATTAACAAGTAATCCAAATGTAGGAGGTTTTGGTCAGGGAGACGCAGAAATAGTGCTTCAAGATCCATTACGAGTCCAAGGCCTTCTGTTATTCTTGGCATCTGTGATTTTGGCACAAATCTTTTTGGTTCTGAAAAAGAAACAGTTTGAAAAGGTTCAGTTGTACGAAATGAATTTCTAGATCTAGAGATTCCTTAAAATAAAGTTGGTAAAAGTGCCAAATTCTTGTTGATCAATAGAATGATATATGATTCAAAAAATTCTCTTTCTATAAGTCTTTTCTTTGTTTGTTTTTTTTTATACTCTTTTTTATTTTGCGGGATGTCTGAAACTCATTACTTGTATACCATTCCTAATTATAGAAGAGAAGCATACAAATACAAAGGAATAGAATACAAGGCAAGGACGGGAAAAATGAAAGGAAAAAAGATTTCTAG